GTAGAAAAAGAGTTTAACCAAGCAAAAGGTTTTTCATAATTTTCATTGTTTTGATCATACATAATTACCAACACGAATTTGGTTCTTTTTCCCAACTTGATGTCAGCAAGTCTAGAAATTCATTTCGGCCAATTGAACCTTCTCAAACTGTTTCTTTTTAAGAACCAAAAATATTTGTGCCAAAATAACAGATGCCAAGAAGAACAAAAGGCCTTGGACACGTAATGGATCTTGAAGTACTATTTCTGCATCTCCCTGTCCAAATCCACCCACATTAGGATTACTCGTTAATGGTTGATCAAATTTGACAGATTCGCCCTCTGAAACAAGAAGTTCGGGTCCTGGGGGAATAATATCAACCACCTGTCGTCCATCTGGATCTGTTATAGTTATTTCATATCCACGCTTTTCTTTTCGTATGATTTTGCTTACTATACCCGCCCCTGTAGAATTATAAACGGTATTGTTACTCTTGCTCCCGTCGGGATAAATCTGTCCCCGACCTCTGTTCCCACCTACGTATATGGGATATTTTAAGAAGTGAACATCTTTTTTAGTCGCGGGGTCCGGGGAAAGAATAGGAAAGGTAATTTCACTATATTTCTGACCGGGGACAGGTCCTATCACAAGAATATTTTTTTGGTTTGGGCGATAGCTCTGAAAAACCAAATTGCCTATCTTTTCTTTCATCTCGGGCGAAATACGATCGGGGGGGGCTAATTCAAAACCCTCCGGTAAAATAAGAACAGCCCCTACATTCAACCCCCCCTTTTTCCCATTAGCAAGAACTTGTTTCAATTGCATATCATAAGGAATTCGAACAACTGCTTCAAATACAGTATCAGGAAGTACCGCTTGTGGAACCTCAATATCCACGGGCTTATTAGCTAAATGGCAATTGGCACATACAATACGCCCAGTAGCTTCTCGTGGATTTTCATAACCCTGCTGTGCAAAAATGGGATATGCATTTGAAATGGCCGTCCGAGTTATTATATATATCATGAGCAATAAGGAAATAGATCGAGTAATCTGTTCCTTTATACAAGAAAAAGTATTTCTAGTTTCCATGGTCCAATCGTTTATCCAAAAATTTCTACAATAAACAATAAGTGGGGTAAGTCGCTAGTATAGTTCCCTATCCACGATTCTGCTAGTTACTGAAATAATATAGGATGAATCCCCCCCCCCCCCCCGATGGGTAGAAGGGGTAAGTATCATTTTCAATGTTTTATTTATGTACAACTACAAATACAAAGTAACAAACGTTCCAATTGTATTAGATTAATATCAGTGGATCTGTTATCAGTCATTCATTGAATGATAAATAACTACAAGGGACGGAGATACGCGGTTTAAATAACGGAAAATCCAATATTTTAAAATTGTATCGAGAATGACTGGAAAAGTAGAAACAAGACCAGATATAATTTGATCATTATGAACAAATCCAAAATCTTTGTAGACACAGTGAATCATTAATTCCCAACCATGGGGTGAATGGAATCCAATACATAAATCGGTTACTAAAAGAATAGAAAAAGCTTTGACTGTGTCACTTAAGTTATATAGGAATTCCTGGGCCCAAGAGTTAAGAATACCAAGTTCTTCATTACCAAAAATAGAATAGCCACTTAGAATAACAAAAGAGATTATAGTTGTCGAGAAGTGCAAAATCATATGGATACGATCCTGATTGTATATCTTGATTAATTGTATCGTCTCTTTTTGGATTCCTATATGAAGCTTATGTAAACACGGCTCCGAATATTCTTCGATCATTTCGTCCAAGAAACGAAGTTCCTCGAATTCTATGAATTTTTCGAGAATACTCTTTTCTTGAATATCAGTCACGAAAATTTCGGATTGCCCAGCATTCCACCAATTAGTAACCCAAGATTCCAGACTTTTAATAAATGAGAGAGAAAGACACCAGGGCAAAAATACTATACATACAAGATATAATAGAGGGGTGAATGCTTTCTTTTTTGCCATTTTTTCATCTGTGAATTGTTAATCAACCCACTTCATTCGACAACTCTATGCGTCGACTCTTTCTTTCACGCATGAGTTCTCTACAAGGTATGGAACCTAGTAATCTATTTTTTGGTTATTTTCTTTTGTAGTTAGTCTTTGAATGGAATATAGATAGAGAACTCGACTACGAATCCCCTTCGAATAAAGAAATACTTAAAAAAGATTCGTTCCCTATATCTCACTTGGGTCAAATTCGAACCACCTGTCTCCTTTGGATGAATGATCCCAAGAACTAGTTGAAGTAATGAATAGTAGTCATATTTTGCGACGAAAGAACCCGCTTTCCAGTAAAATATCCAACAATTTAAAAAACAAAATTCACCGATTCCCCATAGTCAGAAAGAGGTAATAATGGAGGGAAAGATATTCCAATAATCTAATCAAAGTCGCAAAACAAGACAGAAATTGGCTAATTATCATTATTAGTAAGAGATCTAATTGGCATTTTTGTGTTGGAACACAAAAGAGAAAATGAAATGTCGATTGACACAAAAACGAATTTCTAAGATAGAATTTATCTGTATCTAAAGTATCAATTCCAACAAATATTGAACTAAAAGGAAGATCAAATTCTTTCTATCAAAATGGTTTGATATATGAGATGAATCTATTATTTCGATTTGTTAGTTCTTTTGTTATTGAATTGAATTACATGGATTTGCATATGCATAAAAAAGAAAAACACAGATCGTTTCGTTTTATCTTTGTTCTGCTTACTTTGGCTCGAATGAACCGTCGGATGAAACTTCACTTAAGTCATGCTATAGAAAAGGGGGATTCTTTCCTTTTGTCCCTCCTGCTGAAAAACACCCATTTCAGCCCATTAATCAAAATACTTCAATTGGTACACGCAAGAAATAGGCTAATTCGGCAGCTTTTTGTTCCATTTCTCGTGGAGTCACATTCTCATCAGTACGAGTTAAGGGAATGGCCCCTCGACCTCGGATGTCCATATAAAGGACACGACGAGCATAAATACCCTCCTTAACTTCTATTCTAATGGACTGAATATCTTTTATAAGGAATCGGAGGAATATTCGACGATTTTTCCCAGGAAATCCCCAACGAAAAATACACACCATGCCTTCCTTTCTATCGAATCGATCATAACCACTGCCTACATTCCAGGAAATTGTGCACCACAAATACGAACTAATAAAGAGACCCGCAATTCCGTAAAAAGACATCACGATCCCCTGTGGAAAAAAAAAGATTTGCTCAGACGGAAAAAAAGATATCAAATTTCTACCAAGATAACTGGAAGTTCCAACCAATAAGAATCCTAATGAACCTAAAAAAAGGATAAGGGCCCAGCAGAAATTACTTATTTTTCGAGACCCCGGTATAATTTCTATCCATATTTGTTCTGATCGCCAACTCATACTTGATACTTGATTTGATTCTAGTTTATTGGAATTGAGAGAAGACCTCAAATTTCTTTGACTTTCCTTTTTTGTTTCCCAAGTAACTCTCATCAACTAGCACTAGTTTGATGTGAAACTTTAAGAGTAATTTATCAAATTGGGTAAAATACTAAAAAAATAGAAATAGGATCCCACTATACATATAGAACATATAGATCCGCAGACTTTCTATTTCAGCGATTCAACAACCCTGATCGATTTGAAATGAAAATGGAATTTATTCACCCATATCTTATATTTATGCAGGCATAAGAGCCCTTCCTTTATGTTCGTCAAAAATTACATACCATATTCTACTAAATAGAATATCTGTGTTATGATCCAAGTCTAAGTTTTGAAAAAAAAACTAGAAAACCCACCGGATCTAAACAATCTTGCTTTTTTGAACATGAAGAGATAAAGAAGCCATTGCAATTGCCGGAAATACTAGGCCTACTAAAGGCACAAAAATAGAGGGAAAGCTGAAGAAAGTTGTCATAGAAAGGTTACCTCGATTTATTGTTTGTACCTGTTATTTTTATTTAAGAATAAAGATATCCTACAATTAATTATAATGAAAATAATTAGAATTCATAATTTTCATTAGTATGACTTTAATTATGAATTAATTCAATAAGAAATTCTTAGTCTTAGTATAATCTATATATCTATATCTAAGTATATAGACTAAGTACAAGGAATGTAGAACTAAATAAATGAACTTATTCTATTCATCTTTCTACATGAAAGATATGGATGATAATCCACTTTCTTATTTTTCTTTTATTTTTTATTCTTGGCTTCTAATTTACTAAAAAAAGCGCTTTTTTTAGTAAATTAGAAGCCAAACCAAGAGGTATTTTTCTCGAAATGGGAGTTTCGGGAAATAGAGAAAAATATAGAAAATCAATATTTTTTATATTATTAAACTTATACACATAAGATGAGAAGAAGAAAGCCGTTTTGTTTGCCTACTTTTACGAAAGAAAGAATTATCTTTTACTACAAATAATTGAACACTAAGTTCAATTATTTGTAGTAACGGGAAAGAAAGAGTGGCGCTTAAATAACTCACTCAGAAGACGTTTTAAAAGATTGCGAGGTACGATTAGGTCGAATAAGCCCTTATCGAATAAATATTCAGCCTCTTGCGAACCCTCGGGTACTGCTTTATTCAATGTTTGTTCAATTACCCTTTTCCCCGCAAATGCAATGTAGGCATTGGGTTCAGCAATAATAATATCACCTAACATACCAAAACTGGCTGTCACCCCACCAGTAGTCGGAGAGGTAAGGATTGATACATAAAATAACTTTTTATTTAATTGATAATCATATAAAGCAGACGATATTTTAGCCATTTGCATCAAGCTAAAACTTCCTTCTTGCATTCGCGCGCCCCCGGAAGCACACACTATAATAAGAGGTAGAAATTTATTGGTAGCGTATTCAATTAACCGGGTGAGTTTTTCACCGACTACGGATCCCATACTACCCCCCATAAACTGCAAATCCATAACCCCAACTGCTACGGGAATGCCGTTTAATTGGCCTATGCCC